ATCTCTTCTTGAGAAACAAGCGGGCTATTTCTTTGCAAAATTGTGCTCAATTTCATATGTGGCAATTCCGTCAAGATCTCTTCGTTAGTTGGGGGAAGAATCCGCACGAATCGGATTTTTTGAGGAACATGTCGAGAGAGAATTGGATTTTGTTAGACAATGTGTGGTTGGTAAACAAGGATCGGTTTTTTAGCAAGGTACGGAATGTATCATCAAATATTCAATATGATTCCACGAGATCTAGTTTCATTCAAGTAACGGATTCTAGCCAATTGAAAGGATCTTCTGATCAATCCAAGGATCATTTCGATTCTATTAGGAATGAGGATTCGAAATATCACACATTGATCAATCAAAGAGAGATTCAGCAACTAAAAGAAAGATCGATTCTTTGTTGGGATCCTTCCTTTCTTCAAACGGAACGAACAGAGATAGAATCAGAGCGATTCCCTAAAAACCTTTCTGGATATTCCTCAATGTACCGACTATTCATGGAACGTGAGAAGGAGATGAATAATCATCTGCTTCCGGAAAAAATCGAAGAATTTCTTTTGAATCCTGCAAGAGCCAATCGTTCTTTTTTCTCTGACAGATGGTCAGAACTTCATCTGGGTTCGAATCCTACTGAGAGGTCCACTAGAGATCAGAAATTGTTGAAGAAAGAACAAGATGTTTCTTTTGTTCTTTCCAGGCGATCGGAAAATAAAGAAATAGTTAATATATTAAAGAGAATTATTTACTTACAAAATACCGTCTCAATTCATCCTATTTCATCAGATCCGGGATGTGATATGGTTCCGAAGGATGAACTGGACAGTTCCAATAAGATTTCATTCTTGAACAAAAATCCGTTTTTTGGTTTATTTCATCTATGGAACAGGGGGGGATACACGTTACACCACGATTTTGAATTAGAAGAGATATTTCAAGAAATGGCAGATCTATTCACTCTATCAATAACCGAGCCGGATCTGGTGTATTATAAGGAATTTACTTTTTCTATTTATCCCTCCCGATTGGAACAAAAACAATTCTTGAATGAGGTATTCAACTCCAGGGATGAATTGAAAAATCAATCTTTATTGGTTCTACCTCCTCAACCAAAAATAGTGTTATTTGCTAGCAACAACATAATGGGGGCAGTCAATCAATATAGATTTATGCGGAATCTGATTCAAATCCAATATAGCACCTCTGGTTACAGAAGAAATGTATTGAATCGATTCATTAAAAAGAATCGATTCGATCGCAACTTGGAATATGGAATTCAAAGGTATCAAATAGGAAATGATACTCTGAATCATAGAATTCTAATGAAATACACGATCAACCAACATTTATCAAATTTGATGAAAAAGGGTCAGAAGAAATGGTTCGATCTTCTTATTTTGATTTCTCAAACGGAGAGATCCATGAATTGGGATCCTGATGCATATAGATACAAATGGTCCAATGGGAGCAAGAATTTCCAGGAACATTTGGACCATTTCATTTCTGAGCAGAATAGCCGTTTTCAAGTAGTGTTCGATCGATTACAATTACATATTAATCAATATTCGAGTGATTGGTCTGAGGTTATCGACAAAAAATATTTGTCTAAGCCACTTTCTTTCTTTTTGTCTAACTCACTTCCTTTTTTCTTTGTGAGTTTCGGGAGTATCCCCATTCATAGGTCCGAGATCCACTTATTGGATGACCACGATACTTCCCCAAAATCGAAATTCTTGATCAATGAAGGAACAATATCACCATTAAAGAATTGCAGGAAATCTTTTGATAACACGGATTCCTATTTTTCAATGATATCCCACGATCAAGACAATTGGCTGAATCCCGTGAAACCATTTCATAGAAGTTCATTGATATCCTCTTTTTATAAAGCAAATCGACTTCGATTCTTGAATAATCGATATCACTTCGGCTTCTATTGTAACAAAAAATTTCCTTTTTATGTGGAAAAGGCCTGTATCAATAATTATGATTTTACGTATGGACAATTCCTCAATATCTTGTTCATTCGCAACAAAATATTATATTTTTGCGGTGGTAAAAAAAAACATGCTTTTTTGGAGAGAGATACTATTTCACCAATCGAGTCACAGGTATGTAACATATTGACTAACGATTTTCCGCAAAGTGGCGACGAAGGGTATAACTTGTACAAATCTTTCCATTTTCCAATTCGATCCGATCCATTCGTTCGTAGAGCTATTTACTCGATCGCAGACATTTCTGGAACACCTCTAACAGAGGTACAAATAGTCAATTTTGAAAGAACTTATTGTCAACCTCTTTCAGATATGAATCTACCTGTTTCAGAAGGGAAGAACTTGCATCAGTATCTCAATTCAAACATAGGTTTGATTCACACTCCATGTTCTGAGAAATATTTACCATCCGAAAAGAGGAAAAAACGGAGTCCTTGTCCAAAAAAATGCCTTGAGAAAAGGCAGATGTATAGAACCTTTCAACGAGATAGTGCTTTTTCAACTCTCTCAAAATGGAATCTATTCAAAACATATATACCATGGTTCCTTACCTCGACAGGGTACAAATATCTAAATTTCATATTTTTAGATACTTTTTCAGACCTTTTTCATAATATTATGCATAGATTACATATATCATATCTTAAGATTGCATTGTGGAAGATACAATGCAATCTTAAGATATGGAATCGGATAAGTGAGATTCGGACTAATTGTTTACATAATCTTCTTCTATCCGACGAAATTTTTCATCAAAATAATGAGTCACTATTGATATCGACACATCTGAGATCGCTAAATGTTTGGGAGTTACACTATTCAATCCCTTTCCTTCTTCTTGTTGCTGGATATCTCGTTTATACACATCTTCTCTTTGTTTCTCGAGTCTATAGTGAGTTACAGACAGAGTTCGAAGAGGCCAAATTTTTGATGATTCCATCATACATCATTGAGTTGCGAAAACTTCTGGGTAGGTATCCTATACCTGACCTGGATTCTTTCTGGTTAATGAAACCCTTTCTAGTTGTTCTGGAACCAGTCGTAGATTTTCTACAACTAATATGGGATATTGTTGTTTCTGATGACGACATGGTATGGGATGTTGGTCCCGTTTATGGGGTCGAATCAATACGTTCTAATAAGAAATATTGGAATCTCATCGATCTCATAAGTATCATACCAAATCCCATCAATCGAATCACTTTTTATATAAATACGAGACATATAAGTCATACAAGTAAAGTGATCCATTCCTTGATAATAAAAAGAAAAACCGGGAATGGTGCGTGGATTGATAATAAAATAGAATCCTGGGTCTTGAACAGTGATTCGATTGATGATAAAGAAAGAGAATTCTTGGTTCAGTTCTCTACCTTAACGACAGAAAAAAGGATTGATCAAATTCTATTGAGTCTGACTCATAGTGATCATTTATCAAAGAATAACTCTGGTTATCAAATGATTGAACAACCGGGAGTAATTTACTTACGATACTTAGTTGACATTCATAAAAAGGATCTAATGAATTATGAGTTCAATACATCCTGTTTAGCAGAAAGACGGATATTCCTTGCTCATTATCAGACAATTATTTATTCACAAACCCTGTGGGGGGCTAATAGTTTTCATTTCCCATCTCATGGAAAACCCTTTTCGCTCCGCTTAGCCCTACCCCTCCCTAGGGGTATTTTAGTGATAGGTTCTATAGGAACTGGACGATCCTATTTGGTCAAATACCTAGCAACAAACTCCTATGTTCCTTTCATTACAGTATTTATGAACAAGTTCCTGAAGAAGAATCTTGAGGATTTTTTTATTGATGAGGGTGAGGACGAGCTTGACGATGGTGACGATATTGATGATAGTGACAATATTGATGATAGTGACGATATCGACCTTGACCCTGATAGGGAGCTGGAGTTTCTAACTAGTATGAATATTCTACCTCTGGATATACTGCCGGAAATAGACCGATTTTATATCACCTTGCAATTCGAATTAGCAAAAGCAATGTCTCCTTGCATAATATGGATTCCAAACATTCATGATCTGGATGCGGATGAGTCGAATTACTTATCCCTCGGTCTATTAGTGAACTATCTCTCCAGGGATTGTGAAAGATGTTCCACTGGAAATATTCTTATTATTGCTTCGACTCATATTCCTCAAAAAGTGGATCCCGCTCTAATAGCTCCGAATAAATTAAGTACATGCATTAAGATACGAAGGCTTCTTATTCCACAACAACGAAAACACTTTTTCACTCTTTCATATACTAAGGGATTTCACTTGGAAAAGAAAATGTTCCATACTAATGGATTCGGGTCCATAACCATGGGTTCCAATGTACGAGATCTTGTAGCATTTACTAATGAGGCCTTATCGATTAGTATTATACAAAAAAAATCCATTATAGACACTAATATAATTAGATCTGCTCTTCATAGACAAACTTGGGATTTGCGATCTCAGGTAAGATCGGTTCAGGATCATGGGATCCTTTTCTATCAGATAGGAAGGGCTGTTTCACAAACTGTACTTCTAAGTAATTCCTCCATAGATCCTATATCTATCTATATGAAGAAGAAATCGTGTAACGAGGGGGATTCTTATTTGTACAAATGGTACTTCGAACTTGGAACGAGCATGAAGAAATTAACGATACTTCTTTATCTTTTGAGTTGTTCTGCCGGCTCGGTCGCTCAAGACCTTTGGTCTCTACCCGGACCTGATGAAAAAAATGGGATCACTTCTTATGGACTCGTTGAGAATAATTCTGATCTAGTTCATAACCTATTAGAAGTAGAAGGCGCTCTGGTGGGATCCTCACGGACAGAAAAAAATTGCAGTCAGTTTGATAATGATCGAGTGACATTGCTTCTTCGGTCCGAACCAAGGAATCCCTTAAATATGATTAAAAATGGATCTCGTTATATCGTTGATCAGAATGAAAAATATGAATCGGAGTTTGAAGAAGGGGGAGGAGCCTTCGACCCGCAACAGATAGAAGAG